ATCTGAGTCGGGATCTCCTTTAGATGCTGGGCCACGTCGTACGACTCAGTTACCTCGTCACGTCTGGCTGGCGCGGAGGTGGGATCTTTGGCATGGCACAAGCCCTCTACGCTGCACAGGCTGATAGATTCGTCCAGAGCGAGTCACGTCGTTGACTAACGGATTTGAATGTGGTTCTGCTGCTAGCTGTGCCGCGGCAAGGGTCCTGGGCCGAGTCAGGGTCAGCACAGGTCAGGCACGTTTGAGAGTTAGGGCCGCGATTACTCGAGGCTTTGAGCTGCGGGACTCATCTTTCCGCGGTAATTGAGTGGCGGGGCTCTTCACGATCCATTGAGATGGATCTTCAACGGAGGGCACGCAAATACTCAGGACGGGTAAGAATCTCCTTAACGGGGGTCGGAAAAGCGGAGACTTCCGGGGTGGTTGCGACTGGAGCATGGCTTGGGAGTGGATCCTTAAAAACTCCCATCTTCTCATTGGGGTTCACTGCATTCGCCGCTGCAGGGGCGGCTCCTTCATCCGCGACGGCTATCTTTACCTCATTATTCGATTCTTTTTTTTGCTTTTCAACGGGAATGCCCTGAATTCTAATGAAATTAGCAGTATACGTTTAGGTTCCACGCTGGAGGGAGAGGATCTGGCAACGGTCGACGAGGAAGGAGCTGTATCAGGCCGCGCTCGAGCAACAAGGGGATGATTTGACACAAACAATGGAAGCCCCTTCAGGAGTTGGGGTGTAAACAGGCGTTGAGGCTGCTGCACGCTAGTATTCGCACCGTTATTCCCTTTATTAGGAGGGACGGACTCTCCTGTAGTCTCTGCAGCTGCTGCGGCTAGAGCAGCAGGGGTTGCTGCTGTTGATGTTGCTAAATTGGATGCTGATACTACTGAACTAGAGGTGGGGGTAGCTGATGCTGCTGAGGATGCGATGGGGCGGCTATCGTCAATGGGGCGTCGAGAGATGGCACTGACTTCGTGGCTTCCCTGGTTTCCACGATTTCCATTTCGTTTATTGGGATTAGACGTCGTTCCATCCCTCATCCGATTGAGTGGAAGCCGAGGGGCCACCCTATTAGTGACGTTGGGAAGTGGAATCGTGCCTTCCTTGTTAGCTGGAAACCTTCCTACTATCATGCATGAAATTCTCCATCCTCTTTCCCCGGGACTGAGAATCCCAGTATTCCCCCATCAGAATGTAGCTCGCCAAAGGATTGTTCGAGGTTTTGAATTGAATATCCTATTTTTTTATCGCTTTCTAAGCCCCTATTACGTAAGGGGGAACAACCGTCGGATGCTACGGCCTTGAATCTGCCCACATACGTTGCAAAGGACTCGTCCGGCTTCTAGTGCAATTGCAATATTTCAAATTCATGGCCCGTCGGAGCAACATTGATATTGTAGCAGGACTACTTTATGAACTGGTTGGCAAGCTCAGAAATGTTTTCATTGAGCCGATCGGAAGATTGGTGAACCAGTCCAAAGCCCACTAAGCTCCTCTGGAATAGTCGGATTAAATTGGCATCATCCTCGGCAAACGTCAGTGCAGTATAAATATAATGACTGTAAATAGGCCTTAGGATTTTCGGTCCCATTATAGCGATGAAAAGAGGAGTATATCCAGCGGGGAGCCGGGTTGTAGGAAATAGGCAGAAAGAATGAAATGATGTTGCTTCTCGCTTGCCCCCTATATTTTCGGTCATCCGGGCTTCGAGTTGCTGAATGTATCGCCGGGGTCATGAGCGCTTGGTCCACTTGCAGACTGCCCACACGGCTGAGGGCTTAAGGAAGTTTAGTGTGAAGGGACCATGCCTTGGGGAACATGAAAAGCTTGAGGCGGTTTGACCATTCACTTGTGGGCCTACTGAAGGGGCCTCTTGGCTACAAGAGGGTCCCGTTGCTGGGGCTGGATTGCATGTAGGGAGCACATGCGGACTGTGCGTGGGAGCCACTGGAGGGGTTTAGCTGCCTGGAAGGTCAGCTGTAGAAGATCTATCATTTTGACTGGCCTGGATAGGGACTTCGGGTTGTGCTTCTCTGGTTGGTGCGAGTAGGGTTGCGAGCACTTCGGTGAGCATGCTCCTCAATTCATGCGTCTCTTTCTTCAAGGCGGCCATATCCCTCGCCCTTGGGCTTTCTTGACCGTCTCAAATTTGCTCTATCTTTCTCCTCAAAGGAATAGCCCCGCTTAAAGTGAAAGTGACTCCATAGCCCTAAAGGGGGGGGTCGTGGCTTTTTTCGCTGGAGAGGGTTAGGATCGACGGGTTGGTCGCCTGTATGATAGGGGTTTTCACTTCCTCTACTGCTCTTGCGGGTTACAACGGGTTCGGTGCGAGTGAACCGACGTTCTAGCTAGACGGGCTCGCTTAGAATCAACCATTTGCAGATGAAATTCCCTTCGACCCTCCGTCGGTTCTTTTTTGAGTTCCTCCAAGGGATACCGATGATGAACACCTCGGTGAAAAAGAGGATCCCATTTCGTCAGACGATAATGAGAAATTTCTTCGATGGAATAAAATGCTTAAATCAACACTCCCGGGCTAAGCCTTTCCACGATCTCCGTCAAGGATTTTCCTTTTCACCAATCCCTTTGATGCTTGTTGAATGATTTTTCAACTGATATGTCGTCCCCTCTTTTAAGAGCTGAGATTTTGATTCTATTTAGGCGGATACCGAGCACCGTCAATATAAGATAGGATTTTTTGCTTTTTTAGGAAGAAGGAGAACTCTCCTAGTTCACTATAGGAATCCTTCCATTATCCTCAACACCCATCCGTCAACCTTTCTTCTGGATGCTCTCCATTGATTTTGCAACCCTCACAGGCATCCGATGCAACAAGAGATAAGAAACCGGAAGAGACTGAAGGGAAGATTTTGACAAGGTCATCTTTCCAGCTTGAGTGAAAAGCGTACCTTTCCAATAAGAAAGCTTATGCCTCATTAGGTCAAGGATCGGGTCCCACAAATCTTTAGTACCTATCGTGGAAAAGAGGGATACCCATTTACTTAGATGGAAATGACTCCCTCACACAACCTAGCTTCCGAACTAATGCTCTTTGTGGCTATCTACATTAGCACACAGGAGGCTGCTCTTATCAAACTTAACCAATTTACATTCTTTTTTTTTTTTACCACCAGGATCTTTACTTCCCTTGCTTGGGCTACCCAGCTCTCGAAGAAGACTATAGTCTCGTCCACGAATTGGAGGTTAGAAAGAGGAGGCATAGAATGGGCCATGAAAACACTATCCATTTCCCATCTATTACAACCTTTGATGAGGCTTCTACCTAATTATACCATAATTATGAGGAGGTAGGGGAGATGGGATCACCTTGACATAAGCCTCTCGAGCTCTTAAAGTAGCCGCGAACCATTGAGAAGGATTGAGAAAGTCGTTGTTTTGGTTATGCATCCTTCATCTAGCTAATCCATTTATGGGAGAAGCCAAACCTCTCAAGTGCATCCCATAAAAGATCCCAATCCACTCTATCATACGCTTTATTCATATCCAAAATCTGAATTGCTCCTGGACTACCCGCTTTCTTAGTGGAATGGATAGCTTCATGCACCAAAACCCCATCCAGAATCTGGCGGCCCTTCACACCCTTGTGATGGCGAAAAAAATGCTTGGGGGATGTCGTTTAATCGCTAGCCAACACCGTCGGAGATGATTTGGGAGAGGGAGTTGCAAATGCTAATCGGCCTGAACTCCTCTACCTTAGTAGCGCCAGGCCTCTGTGTGATATAATTAACATAATATAAACCGAAAAATCGTTTTGAAAAAAAAAAAAAGAAAAGTCTTTTAAAAAGAAAGGAAACCCATCTGGACCTGGTGCTTTGTCCCTAAGGAGAGCAGCCTCCTTGACCTCTTCTAGAGAGAGAGAGGTCTAGAATGCTGCTCATTAACCTGGTCGAAATTCACAGAAGTGATTATCTCCCATCAATCAGTCGCATGACGATCCTCACAAGTAAAGAGAGATGAGAAGTGGTTAAGAACAATTCTCCTAAGGTCCATTTCCACTTTTCAATGTACCATCATCCGGATCCATAAGCTCCCCTTCAGATTTGAAAAGGCCTGGTTGTAAGCTTTGTTTGGGCAATGCCATGGAAAAATGGAGTGTTCCTATCACCTTCATTGTTCCAAGTAACCCTAGAGCACTGCTTCCAAAAGACCTCTTCCTGCGTAAGGGCATTGTGGCATGCAGCCAAAGATTTAGAATGAATAAAATGCTAAAGGCATCCATATCACCTTCTTCAGCCATCTCTTGGAAACACAAAACGATGTTTTTCAGCTGTGGTTCCCAAAAGCCTCCTTACTCCATCAAAAAAGGTGATGTTTGAGAACCTGCAACTGCTTGGGAAAAACGAAAAGGGCCTGACTATAGAAATCGGTTGACCTCCACCACTTCGCAATTAAGACAGAGTCGGGATGACCTAACCGCATAAGCTAAAACCAGAAAGGATGGGGGTCTTACCCGAAAAAAAAGGAGTTGTGTTCAGAAGCCGGTCCATTCAATGTCCGAAAATCAGCCTCCCCGATCACCGGAGAAAACAAACCGGTCCAGACGACGAAATATTGCATCGCTCCGCTGTGTCAGTTGGACCACGATCCAAGAGAAAGACCGACGATGTGAAAGAAGAGAAGAGTCCAGAAGAGGGAGATTTGAACGAAAGACCGACGATCAAAGAGAAAATCGTTCAATTTCATCATACCTTTTTCTTTTTTGAAAATCCCCTCCTTTGTCAGAAACCGCAGGCATGTGTTAAAAATGCCTCCCATGCCGACGGTCAGATAGATCCTGAGCAACCATTAGTTCCGCCCACTCGTCTCTCAATCACCGAATTTGGCCCCCGCCGAAGCAATTTACCAGAGAAACAAACATAGAAAAACTCCACCGTAAGAGACAATGAAAAAATTCCTTCCTCTCATTGATTTTATTCCATAGAATCCACATGCCACCAAACAGACCAAACGCTGGAAGTGGAACTAAAAGAAAGTGACAAGACTACCCTGATCCTTTACTAACTCCATCTTCCTCTCTTCAACCTTTGTCTCCTGAATGAAAATGATATCAATTTCATTCGAGACTCAAAGTCCGGCCACCGCCCTTTGAGAGTGCTTAAGCTCCTTCCCTACTTCTTTCTTTTTATTGGGGTTCTGCTTTTTTCTCCCCTTCCTCGACTGCCTAGTTTTGAGGCCCTTTCCTTCTTTTGAGATGCTAGCTCTTCACACGCTCCTTTTTGTAAGTCATCATCCTTCTTTATCTTAGCTTTCTTATTGCGAGCTGCTTGAGGAGATTCGACGGTCTTCCCTATTGCCTTCTAAGTTCACCTCAGAAAAAAGGTGCTCCAAGCCCTCCACTGTGACCAACTTAATCAGGCCAGCATTTTCTTGACAATTTTTCCTACAATGCACCTACATACCCAATCCTCTTCCACTTGAATTCCCCTCTCATCGTCATCACCAAGCGGAGCAAGGGCCTTTATATTTGGGGTAGCAGAGGGCTGACATGTACCCATAGAGGTCCTACCCTTCACTGTAGAGATTGCTTTTCAAATTCTCTTCTGTCCTAGATCCCTCTTCCTCAATGCGCTTAGGTGAAAAGCAACCTCCTCATCATCCTAAGTACCTTTTCTCTAACTTACTTTCTTGACATCACAAATTGAACCGCCGAAAGGCAGGTGCAAGATACGGCTCAGCTCTGCTGAAAAGCCGTATCGCGCAGGAGCGCGATTACCACGTTTTTCAGCAAGCGGGGGCCCCCTTGGAAGGGGGCCGCAGCGCGTCAGGTTGTTGCCGTAGCGCGCTAGCACGCGCGCGGGAGCCAGCTGAAAAACGTAAGCGCCAACGCGCGTTTGTATATAGACGCTTTTCAGCCATGCTTCAAAACGTATGAGCGCGCTAGCGGCTTCAAAGCCAGCTTCAAAACGTATGCGCGGCCGTTGCTTGCTGGCTGAAAAGCCTATTAGTAAAACGCGCGCAGTAGTTTTGAAGCTGGCTTCAAAACGCTTATTACTATATAGTTAAAGGCTGACGCGCCTTTATAGTCATAAGCTGAAGCTGGGTGCATCTCGTTTCGCCAGTGGTCTGGTAGCTTAATGGATGGCTTAAGGCTTAAAAAGCTTCCCAGGCGTGTTGCGGCAGGCGTTAGTTAATGCATTTTTATAGCGCCAGATTTCTCGAGTCGTTGGGCCATCCATCTCTCGACGTCTCGAGTCGATACCTCGGGCTGAATGTCCATCTGTACACCCGACCTTTAGGAAAATTAGGAATGAAAAAAAGTGGGAGAGGCACAGGTGGTTACTTGCAGCGTAATAGCTTTAATGTCTGTAGGGCGCTGGATAACCTTTCGATCACATCCAGTTTGGCTTCGTTCAATCTCTCAAGCCAACGTATCCTTATGGCTCCTCGATTATGCCTCTGTTCGGCTTCCCTACAGTACGTTTAAAGTGCCTCTTTATCTTTACCGAGTGATCTTTCTCTTGTTAAATTAAAGAAGAGTAAGCCTTACCTATACCTTTTTGATTTCCCTTTCCAGCCCTCACGGATATTCGCCAGTGTTAGTTCCAGTTACTGGTGGCCCCTGACAGATCCATCACGCCGCCGCAACGACCACATGTCCTTTGTTCGTCAATCTTTTGTAAACCTTCTGCTGCGGGCCATTGTCCACACGAGAGAGTTGTCGAATAGCAATCTGCGGAGACATTCCTAACGTCTCTGGTTTTTTCTTTTTGTCTTTCCACCTTTTCCTTTAGGCTGGTCATCCACTCTTGAATCAGAAAGTGCTATGTTCAACTCTCGAGCAGGATCCATCTGCTCTTGGCGCTGCAGCTTTGAATTACAAGGTTAAACAGCTTATCGTTCGATGACGCAGATAAGAGCCCCGGCTGTACAAGTACTCCAACCCTGCAGGGAGCGCGTTTAAGCTCGCCGCCATTTGCTGTCGGAACAGGGGACGCTGTTTGATCTCTCTATGCGGACCGCTTTGTGAGACCTCCCTTAGCCGAACTCTTCCTGAACTCGCATGCCATGGGGTCGTATCCACCGCTTGTATCTCCGGAGCGGGTGTTCTGTCTATTTGGCAAAAGAGCGGAGACCTCATCTCATCCCATCAGTGTTCCATCTGAGGGCGTTGCCTCACCAGATTATGTGCTGTTTATTTGGCGATTGGGATTCAAACCATCGGCTCAACAGCATCAGCCTAATCGACTAAGATAGCGCTTCCCCGAGACGACCTCAACGCTTTTTCCAAAATGGATCTATCGACGTCCAGTGCACGTTATAAAAGTAGTATGTTTGAGCACTGAATTTGAGAAGTTCGCTTTAGCCCAACAATGCGCAAAGGGGTTCTTCCGACAATCAACCTAAGCTAAGCTAGACACACAAAGATACCGATCCCTCTGTATGCGCATAGCTCGAAACTAAACTGTCGCTCTTATATTTATTACGAGAATTTTCATATTCTAAAATCTTGGGAACTCTTTTAATTTAAGCCAGTTCAAGAAGAGTGAAACAAAGTGTTTCCTTTTTTATTAAGTTCTCACTCACGGAACACTTTATATGGCCGATGGCTTGCTTTAGTGGCTTTAGCGGTTGGCCTTAGTAGGATTGTGTTAGTGGCGTTCCCCCGCCGGGGGTTAGGAGGGTGTGCGTACTACTAGTCGTGCTTACTCTCTCTTGTCTCCCCTCTTGCTTCGCCAACAAGAATGAAAACATAAAGACTCCTTAAAGTGACGTAAGGAGAACACTCTTCCTTCAGGCAGGATGACTAAAGCTGTGACAGGACCCAAGAAGAAGCCGTGAGCCAAGGGACCTTCAGACTAAAAGCCAGGAACAGTTTAGTTATGGGATTCAAAGCCAGGAAGGATTCGACGGTTGTGGCTTTATCCTTCCTTTTTTAAGAATGATGAATAAAGAAATACATCTTGAGAATTCCCTAGGTGCTATTAAGCTAGTGAAGAAAAGGGACTCTCTCAAAAGAGGTTCATAACGGCTTTAGTGGTTGGCCTTAGTAGGATTGTTCATTCCCACTCTCCCCCCTCGGGGGAGCCCTGGGGTAACGTTCCTATCCTTCTTAAGCGGTGCTTGAGGCAGTAACGCAAGAAAGCGTTAGCAACTGATAAGGCAAGGAAGCGCTTAAGAGCTTAAGGGCGCTTAAGACTTAAGGCGCTTTAAGGCGCAGCGGGTTGATGGCTTGCTTGTAATCTGGTTAGTTAGAGCTTACGGACTTACCGAACAGTGACTTTCTCCGTTTCTTATTTATGGAACAGTCACTTTCTGAGTTTGATGATCTTATTCCTCTATCTCTGTTTTTCGTTGTCTTTAGTATAGTTGAATAGTCAAAAGATGAAATTTCCTTCATTTGAACCGATTGATTTTCTTTCTTTAGAGGAGTTCTTTTTCTCAGTCTTGGTCTAGCGGATTAGTACCTTCGAAAGCGTATTACTAACCTCTTTTTTGGTTGCCCAGAAGCTCTTTGAACCCCTTTCCTTCGAAGCGAGGTCAAGCCTCCTCTTCATCTCCCTACCGGTTGAGCCCCTTCATACCTCTCCCTTCTGTAGAGTTAGTTCCTCTATCTCCCGAACCCAAGAAAGGAGAGAAAGAAGGGGATGCTTATAGCCTGATGATTTCATTATTCCCTCACCGCAGATTTCAAAAACTTTTAGTCAAGCTTCCTTGCCTTAAGCCCAGATCTGTGCTCGGCTTGATGCCATCTCTGCCCCCTTTCCCTACCAGAGTCTCATCTTCTGACCGAAACATCCTTTGCGAGAAGAAGCCGATCCGAGAATCCCATTAAACCTGATCCCGATCCTGATTTTGTTGAGGATCCCGATTCCCTTTCTTCGATCTTTCGATACCCTGACCCTCACTTCGAAGAAAAGAAAGCTGCTACTCTCTCCCTTCTGAGTCGAATAGCTGAGCACCTTCCCGCCTCTAAAGAAGAAGGAGATCTGGCTCTTGCCATCTCGTTATTATCCGGCTTAGTACCTATGAACTTCCTTCGCCCGTATCCTAATGAGTCAAGCATCTCCCCTCAACCCATATTATCAGAAGATTGCCTTCTTTCAAATTTCAAAAGATGCGTCAGTTTCCTCGAGAATCTATAAGTAGATAGTTTAAGTAGCAGTTCAGAAAAGAAGTTCACAGTTCAATTCCGAGACTTAAGACTAGTTCCTTCCTCGGTTTCCTGGTACATAAGAGACGGACTTCTGTCACTTCTTGAATACTTAAGTTTTCTTACTTTTCTCCGCTTTTCGAATAGACTTCGACGAGGACTGAGTTCCGAGGGTTCACTCAAAACCTTAACTCAAGAACTCCGGTTTATGTCGCTAAAGCATATTTTTTTATTGAGCCTCCATCTTCTGATTCAGTTTAAGTGGAATCTCTTGCAGTTGCTCTTCCGCTACAAAGAGCTGATTCTCGAAGTCGATCTATCTGGTCTGGTTCTATCCTTTCCACTATTGGAGTGGAATCCCTTTTTCTAGTAATCCCCCTTTTTTTTTGGCTTATTCCATTCGATCTTCTACTTGGTTAACCCATACCCCTTTTAGTAATATCCTTCGTTATTTATCCGGCTTCGGTTGAACTGGCAACCTACTTTCCACTTTCCAACGGTTGAGTACCCGAGTTCGTAGCCCGATCGTCTTCCCTGACTTTGCTTTGAAAGTCAGCCACTTCCTTTCCTGATTCAGTTTCTCTTTCGGGGTAATCCTCCTGCAGCTTATTTTGAAGCCTATGTTCCGGTTTCGGGGGATGAGTTTCCTGCCGCTATTTCATCTTTTTGTCTACTTGACTATTTCGAAGTCAAGCCTACATACACCTCCTGTCCTTCTACCTCCTCCCTGGGTAGTCGAGTAAGTACCACACACAAGGCAAAAGCTCTTGCTTGATCCGCCCTCCAAGGCCAAGGGCTACTGATTGTGCTTGTGCCAGCTACGTCTTTCCTCTACCTAAAGGTAAGGTATTGTGCCACCTCAAACTCAAAACTATATTTCTCAAACTCAAAACTATATTTATTACCCCTCCCCTCTTTCTACGGTACCGGAGGATCAGTTGCTGGAGAAGAGGAATCCTGTAGATCGGCGGAATCTCTGTTCTCACCCCCTCTCGCTAAAGAAAGGAACTAGTTAGGATATACCTTGGTATTGGTCCTCAACCCAGCGGAAGGGAAAGGCAGTGAAGAGGCTCCGGCTCCAAGGTCCAGCTTCTTTCTCTTTTGCTTAGATGGCACCTTGGCGAGGAATCTTTGAACCTAGAAAAACTAAGAGCTTCGTCCCTCCTCTCCTGTGAGGAAAGACCCACCTCGAGTTCAGCGGCTGCTTAGTAGAGCAAGGTTTAGTTCTTTTCTTCCTAAGGGCTTCACTGGTAAAGAATCCAAAGAGTTTCACTCAGTCATATACCCCCTCTACCAAAACCCAGATTCTCTGCTTTCGGGTTACCCCATTACCACTAAAGCTCGATATTGATCTTGATCCCTATCCTTTCTTTGATTAAAGAAGGAGCCTTCACTCCGCCCCAGCTACCTTTACCCTCTTTAGGAAGAGTTCTCGTATTGTGATTGATCCTTTGGTGTATCACTCTCGATCATCTCCCACATAGATGTATAAGAGGGTATAAATTATTTACCTTTAATCGATCTAAGATGAAGAGGTGCTTCCATATACATTAAGATATAAAGAAGCACATTTAGGACTAAAGAGATTCAAGGAGAAAGGGTCCTTCAAAATTAGGAGTAGGAGACCTCCATACCTTGGATCCCTTACATCCAAAGGTCCAATTTTCTTCCAGACCTTCCTCAAAGGACTTAGGTTTGACTCTTTTCTAATAATTATAAGTTTTTTAGCTTTTTTAAGCTTAATCTTTCTTTTATTCCAGGGCTTGTAACCTCAAACTTCTAGCTCAACTAAGAAGAGGGCTTCATTATATTCACACTAGCAGTTAGGTTTGGAAAGCAACCCTTAAAGAAAGAACTGCATCATGGCCATAAGTTGGGGCAAATATAAGCCACCACCCGAGGGATAATAAGATTTTTCCTATCAGGCTTTGTCGAGTTAGCTTCAAAGCTTTGCTCCTTGTAATTCCTATCCTAACGCTTTGCTTTCTTCGTTTGCATCCGCTGTTGGATAATCCAAGCCAAGTCGACTCTCCCTTTTCCTCCCCAGCTAATTTTATAAGAGAACAGCTTTTAAGGTTGAGTTAGCAAGTCCCAGGGTATGCCCCGTCCTCTGTATTAGTTGAGAATCTTTCATCTTCTCTCCCTGCGGTTTATCCTATACAGATCCTCTGTCTTTGGCTGAGCCCTCGCTCTCCTTCCCTTCCGATAGCTCCTTCCTCTGTCGAGTTAGCCACGTCTTTCTCACCCTTCGCGGGATATGGCACCTCCTTTGAAAGAGAATCGGGATCGAGTTAGCACCTGCTTTCAGTCGAGCTTCTTTCCGGTAAGACATATCCAAAAGACCAGTTCCCTACCCTACTTTCCTGTGATGAAAGAAAAGGGCTTTATGCCCCGGTTTAGTACTCGTGGAAAAGAACCTTTGCTTCGGTCGAATTCGAATACCCCACTCCCTTTTGAGTTCTTTCAGAATCAAGATTTTCTTGAGGAATCTCCTTGCTACGAATCTACTGAAGGAGAATCTTTGGTTTAGAGTTTAGAGGCTGAGTCTTGCCCCCAACCCTATGAGTCGAGCTTTCTTCAAACGTTGTGTCAGCATCTCCGAACCTTGGCGAGGAATCTTTCCTATCTGGCTCAAGATCCTCTTAGTCAATCCATTTGAAATGGAACTTCTAGCCACTGGGTCAACGTTAACTCCACAAAGATTTTCGAGTTAGCTTCTGCTTACCTGCATTAGAAGTCAAGTCTTGGTACCAGTTACATACTTTTCTACCGGACTGATTCGTTTTAATTTCCTATCCTCCCCACCCCAAGAGCTTCTCTCCTAAACTAACTGGATGACCTCCGTGCCGTGGAGGCGAAGTCAAGCTGGCAACCTCCCTTACCTTACTTTTAGTGCTTTTAGTCTCGCCAATGCCTTCAGTCGAGTTAAACTTTCCAGCTACTCTGTACTCTTCTCTTACAGATGAAGTTAGAGATTTCGCTTTACCAAACCTTCTTCCAGAAGTCAAAGATTTGACAACCCTAGTTAGATTGTTATATTGGAATACAATATACTTAGCTAGCTGTGTTTTAGTCCCTCCTAAACCCCTTCACTCCTCTAAACTTCCTATTCTTACCTACCCGCCTTCTTATGATCTAACTGCCTTTCTTCGACTAGTGCTATCAGTGCACTCCTTGCCTTAAGCCCAGATCCGTGCTCGGCTAACCTTCTTTCCTTTCCTCTTTCCCCTTAGTCGAGCATATTACACTAACCTTGTTAAGCTGGAATATAGGGATTCTTTTAGGCTTTCTTTGGGTTCAGTTAACCCCAACATAAGCCTGAAAGCATCAGGAGTCTTCCCACCGCTACTCTTATTCTTCCGTCACTCCGGGAATCAACTCCCAGCCAAGAAGTGAAGAGTGAGACTCCTGTCCTTTCCCTTTCTAATCTAAGAGCTTCTTCCCTCTCTTTAAGTTCCTAACCCGCATGAGAAAGCTTCTATTCTTTTCGTGTCGTGACTCGATTGAAGCCCTTCTTTCTTTGTAGCTATTCAAAGGGTATTAAATCAGGAGGTTCAGAAGCAGAAGGTAGGACTAGTCTGGGTATGAATCAAATCCTTTCCTAGGGTGAGTCCTTATGTAAGTAGAAGGCAGCCATCTAAGAGATGTTACTAGTCTGTATGCAAAGCCTCCTAGTCCCATCCCCTTCTGTAATAGGAACTCCCTGCGGGCGCTATCCTATAAGCAGACGCAACTAGAAGACATTATTGTCTTTATCTAAGTTAGAGGCTTTTATATAGCTTAAACCCTTTCCTTTTCCCAGGTATTCAAAAGAATCTTTCTAAAGTGCGGATGAGAGAACCAGACAGCTTCACACCTGAAGGGACGATTAGAGGGTTTAGCAGAATGCATACCTTCCATGTAAATGATCATAGGATAGTAGTCTGAGGTGGTACGAGGGATGTTTCCAACCACAGCTTATGGTAAAATCTCTTTCAACTTCTACTTTACTAAGGCTAGATCCAATCGAAGCAGCGTCTTAGCTAACCCTTCCCTACCATTGGTCCAAGTGGTCTAGGACTACAGCATGCCAAATCCATTAGACCACAACGATGAAATTTGATGCAAACTTCTCAGCTCTCCTACGATTAGACGTAGTGTCGTTTCTGAAACTCCTTCTATCTTCCAACCTAAAGAAATCATGGAAATCCCCTGCTAGCATCGATGGGTACTGGTCATATTGTTCAGCCATTCTATTGATATTCTTCCCTTTATAACTGGACTCGATCTTTACCGGACTAATGAGATCTCAATTCAACATTGAGCCTTTCCTTTCTTGTTTCTCCTTTCTATGTAGATGGATTGATTGCGGGTTTCTCCAACTCGATTCTCAGTTTCTCCTTTTCCTTTGGCTTTCAACACTAGAAAAGTTCGCGGAAAGAAAGAATTGGTATTTCAAAAAAGGGAGTATGGAAGACTTCTATGAGACTTTGATTTAATAGCTCCGGCCAGAGAATAGATTGTTGCATTGAGCAGGGCAGACGGATCTGCTTCGTTGCGGCCCGAAGCTCATCTCCTGCTCTTAGCCGAACTATCCGAATTCTCTGTCATTTTCTGTAATATTAAGTGTTTTAAGATGTTGTAATAAATGTTCTAGTTGAAAGAAATTCCACCTCCTCTCATCCCTTAGCTCTTTGATGAACTCTTCGAGAGTATAGGCGTAGGCTCATGACTCTTGAAAGTGAATATCGCTCGCAAGGGCCGCCCTGATAGTGGAACCCTTCAACGGAAAATTGCGTATGCTAGCTCCAATGAGTAGTAGAGGAAAGCTCGGCCTCAGCGCGTCCTACTTGTGTCGTGTTTTAAGCCTGCTATGCATCCTTGTTCCATCTACCATTCCTGACAATCCATTTCTGGTATGCCCGCTGCTTCGTCCACAATTACTGAAAATCCATCCTATCTTTATTGGGATCATACCCCCTTGGACTTGACTATTTTTTATCTGTTTAAGGAATTATTCCCTGGGCTTTCAATGGGCCCACGCCTTCTCGATACTACCCTCTCAGAAGAGATGCGCAAGACTGGGATCAGGAAGACCTAAATCTTTCTATGATGTCATCTTGAGAGAGCAAGTGCGCCAAGCGAGATACCAATTACTACAATATACAGATAGGGGAATAGGACATCCCCGTGATTTCCTTCTACCCCTAGCCCGGCGAATCCCTTGGTTCCTTCTTTTAAAAAGAGTTGTTGCCCCTTTTCTAGTTGTGTACAGTAGTACGATAAGGAAGATTATTAGTGAGGCAGTCTATTAACTCTTACTATTCCTTATCTGTCTTAAGCCCTTCTTTCTACCACATCTGGACCTAGAATCCAAATTTTCTTTGAGACGAGCCTTCTTCCGTAGATGGACACAAAACGATTTCCTTTACTTATTAAGATTATGATTGAACTGTCACTTAAGGTACTTGTCCACCAGACACATCCTTCCCTTCCCTCTCGGGGTGCTTCTTCTATCCCCCTTTTCTGGCGCCCCCTCGGACCAAGAGACGTGACCGGATGGTATGGGCCTTGCTTGAGTCCTTTCACTCGCCCTCACTGGCCTTACGAACCTCCCCGTATGGCTGTGCTTTCGTCTTCTCCCTCTGGTAACGGAGTGGTTTTACAACTTGAAACAGTACCCTCTGAGACAAATCAGTCAGGTGGGGTAGTGGGCTAGGCCTACGAACGAGGCCGGTAAGTGGGCAAAGATGCTTGCTTTGGGAATGAGAAAGAAAAAGGCAGCATGATATGATGTTATACGTGCGTACGTACCATTCCTTATCTATGGTCAACAACTCTACTAAATGAGTACGAGTACTTTGTTGAATCAGAAGAACTGAACTAGCACAAAAGTCTTCCAACTCCCTAGTCGTTACCCCTCTCTATTACTATGTTCGAGTACTCAGTGCATATTATTCGAACTCAGCCCACGAATTAGGGGTCCTCCCTTCCGCTCGGGATCACTTCAGTCTCGTTCCCTATTAGACGATCGACGAGTGAGGGAGCTATTAAAAAAGAGTGGTAAAAGTCTTAGCGCCTGGCTCCCACTACTTCTGAGTAAGTGAGGTGGCGTAGAACTCAAAGTGATGTCATAACTGCCTTTTCCTAGTTCGGAAGGAAAGAAGCGTACTACGTGAGGCCTCGCCAATTGATAGGGAGGACCCATATTCTTTCCCAGGCGTATAGTCAAGTCTTGGCGCCCTTTCGGGGTCTCTGGTGTCGAGTCGCTAGAAGAGGAGCATTGGGCACAACGAATAAGATCACAATAATATCCGACGGAGGGGGCAGAACCACTATATTGTTGAGAAGACCCACTTTCTAGGCCTAATTATTTATATTCTAAGGGATAAGGGGGTGACGTTTACCCCAAGAAAAGTAGTCTTGTGACTAGGAACGTGAAAACAACGAGGCTTGAAGTGAGTCGAGCTTACTTTCGTGGAGGACAAATAGGAGGACAACAAATAGACAGGGTGAAAAAACCTATAGCTTTGACTCCGGATGGATGGGGCTTTTCATTCATGTTATTCTTTGAACGATTGTGATTCCAGAGAACATGGAGAGTGACAGGTCTTTTGATTGATAGAGACCTTCCTTTGATTGAGAGAGCCAGAGCCCTTCAGTGGTACAAGGGTATAAAATTCCCAATGGGAGAGCATGCGCCCAGAGAAGAGAAGCGCTTAAGCAAAGAAGGTTTACTTGGAAGTTGTTCAGTTAGAGAGAGGACGCCCCAAGCCAATGGTGACCGAAAAGCACCTTCGAATTTTTTTTCTTTTGCCTTGGGTTCTATCGAAGACTTTTAGTGCATCTATTAAGTACATCTACAAGACGATGAAACTCTATATGCCATTATCTTAGTGGTTTCAATTTCATCAGATGTGAAACGATATTCGTCCCTTCGTAGTGGAGCCCTCTCTTGTCGGTGGATAACTTATTTCTGACCAGTCAGTCGGAGGTTCGAGCGTAGATCGGTTGGTTTATCCTCGGCGATAAGCCTACCTTTGAAAGGAGCCAGGAAAGCAAGCCTTTAAGCCAGAAGTGCCGCTGTGCCAGTGGAAATCTACCAGTACCCGTTGAAGTTAGATCCGCTTCAGCATCATCAACAGACGGAGAAGAAATGGACAAAATGTTATTTGCGGACTCGCCTCAGGATGGAGAGGAAGCTACTGTGGAAGAAGGCAGTTGTTGAGCAAGTGACATTGGTTTAAGTTCAATATGAATATGCATCATCAACTGGAGAAGATGAAGATTCCGCTGAAGATATCGAGTTAGAGCACGGATTTCAATTGTTCTCTTACAGTTCCTCCACCAAACTGTAGTACAGAAGGAATAGCCGTGACGCGTTCGGTCGCCAAGCCCGCCTCTCTCTCTCGTTGTTGCGCGCCTTTACTCTACAGAACCAGCATAGCTCGCAGACGAGCACGCTAATGAGGCTCGGAATGAAAAAGCCCTTGGTTGGGGAGGGGAGGAAGGGGCCGGAAGAGGAGGTACCGGCTGAGAAGGTCCCGCCTGAGGAGGTACCGGCTGTGGCTGTATGGAGGATTCCCCCTGGTCAAACTGTGGTGGACTACGGGGGGATCTCATAAGCGCTCGGAGCGTATCCCGAGCAGACGAAGAGTTATCCGATGAGGAAACAGACATTATTAAATCACTAGTTAAGACAGCAAAACAAATCCAATTTTGCAACATCGAAAGAATGGAAATGCGAGAGATGTGCAATAAAAATAAAGTGACGCTATAGACTCAAAATCAAAAATAAGCTTTGTATTTAGACCTGCAATTATAAAATATTATATTATAGACAACAATACAAACTAATAAAATAAAAAGAAAACGAGATAAGAATTTCTTTTTGTTAGAAAAGGATTGACTTCCGCTCCAATGAAACGCCCGGCAAAACCGGCGACCATCAGGGTCAGAAAGCCCCAAAATGAGTATAGTACTTTATTCATTCGAAGCAAACTCAACTAATAAGAAAGAGATTATTCCCTAATCACTTGAGATGCTGGGGAAGCCGGCAGCTGTGCCCTAACTCACTCCTTTGAGTCATTTTTTTCTTTTTCAAAGAAAGCAAAGCATTACCTTTTTAATATTCGCAAAGGTTCATATTCCATTACGGAATATATGGATCGTATCCGCAGGCTCACAGATGAACTATCTCTTATTCAACAACCAATAATTTATCGATCACTCATTGAAAGAAAAGTCAGTGACGGCAGAGCTTGAAGTCACTAGAGGCATTCTACTTCTCGGTTCTTTTACCAGCCAGCCTACGGCACCTGAGCATCTGCACGACGTTCTCATATGATCCTGTGACTGGGCTGGGCCTAGGCAGTTCGGAAGAAGGGTATCGTCAAGACTTCTCGAGAATAGACGAAGGGGAAAGGAAGTTAATGAATGGCAGAAGGCCGGATTGGAAAGTGCGGTTCGCTTTCTATGGAGATAAGAACAAGGAAGCACTGGCCATGGCAAGCATTGGTTGGAAGAAGAGGGCGGAGCTTTAAGTATGCAGGAGGGGCTCGAGCCTTGATGGATTTCTGCGTGACATAAGTGATGTCGAACTCTGATAACAACAGCTGCCATCGAGCAGTCCTTCCTGAGAGTGCTGGCTTCTCGAACAGATACTTCAATGGGTCCATCCTGGACAAAAGCCAGACTTGGTAGGCTAGCATGTAGTGTCTAAGTCTCTGCGTGGCCCAGACAAGCGCAAGGCATGCCTTTTCAAGCGAAGAGTATCTAGACTCATAGCCCCCTATGTTGTAAGTGGTAAGGGGAGAGTCTTACTCAGATAAAAAAAAGCCCGCTCTTTAAGGCTGACTTCTATTCTAAGGCCGTATCATCATGCTTTCCTAATACGCATCCCATCGACGTATCGGCCACCGATAAATATAACAACAGGGCCTTCCCGGCGTTGGTGGGACCAGTACTGGTGGGTTCATCAGGTACCGCTTCATTTTATCGAATGCTCTCTATCTCTCTATAAAAAAAAGCCCTTTCCCCTTTCTCTAAAAGGTAAGCTCGTTCCACCCCTTCGACGAATTCTTTTGCAGCAGCTTGAACGGAACCCGGGCTATCAACGTGAACGAGAGAAAAACAAACCCCATTACTCGATCAGGGGATCTAAGCCACTGCTCTATTCCCGACTCGAAATCCATAAAGGACTTTAAGGGAGAACTGCTCTCTCTATCTCAGCTGCTTTCCCTACTACCGGCACAAGAGGGACTTTTTCTCTAAAGCCTACTTCCTCTCTCTGATCTCCAAACCCCTTTTTTTCTCTCTAAAGATTTTTGCTGAGGAGGAGTTCCCGATAATCCCCTCATCATCTTTCTCGGAGGCTTCTACCCTCTCTCCTGAAATCACTCCACTTCCATCTCCGAGAAGTGTATCCGACGAATTTCTTCCTAAAACGGTGTCAGTTATGGTCGCAGCAGCGGATGCTGCCTCCACATCAAACTTTTTTCCTCCACCTGCTAACAACACTATAGAGGAAGAGCTGGCACAACTGCAGAGGCGATTGGAAGAAAAAGAAGCGGAAGTTGCCAATTTGACGGCACGTATGGTTGGTGTGAACAATCAAGCCCAACAAGTGGCGGGCCAAGCTCAACAAGTGGTTGGTCAGACCCAACAACCAACGGGGGCACCTCTTCCGTCGTTTTTGGGTAGTATACCCCAAATGCCACCACCACCTATGATGCCAATTCCCTAAACTTCACCAGACCCGCTCACGATCTACTAAAGGGGTAAATCCGGCTTCTAAAAATGACCCGGGTTATGAAACAATGCCGAATAGTATTACGGAGCAGCGAGATTTCATTCTCAAGAACGTTCAAGATTTCCATCACCACGTGTCTCGTCCATCTTATCGGTATCGTAAACCCTATCCGGCTTGGATCGATAGTGTACCATTTCCGCCTGGGTATGTAATGCCTTAATTCTGTATGTTCAACGCTTTGGGCAACCCAGAGCAAGACTTGGCACACTTTCTTTCCCGTTGCGGGGAGACCTCTAAGAATGGAGCATTATGTCTTCGACAATTTGTGCAATCACTCGAAGGAGATGCCTTTGTATGATATAGCAAGCTGCCTCCTGGGTGAATCCCTGATTGGGATAGATAGTCTTGTGGCTCGGTTTCACAAACACTTCTACAGTACCCACAGGAGTGTAGGCGTGACAGAATTGACGGAAGCCAAGTAGCGTCAACACGAGTCTGTTGATGACTTTATCGCCATATGGATAAATCTGGAACTCTCCTGTGAGCAAGAGTTCTTCGAAGCGCAACAACTTAAGATGTGCATCAATTGCTTCAGATATGAGTTGTCTCACATCTTGGCTTCTCAAACAATCAATACTTTTGAAGAACTATGTTCAAAAGCACATGATCTGGAAGCCCAGATTTTTAGAAAGAAAGGGAAGAAGGAAGAGGGTAAGGCTGGAACGTCTGCTACGATTGCAATGGTGGAGACAAACAAAGCCAATAAAGCACCTGTATTGCTGAAAGCGCAGGCAAAAGGAAAAGAGAAGGAGAAAGAAAAAGGTAAAGGGAATGTTAAGACCCTAAAAGAACAAAAAGAAAAAGAATCTTCCTTTCGAAATGAGGATGTTGAAGATTTCTTCACATCTTTATTAGAGCAAGGGTTGATCGAGCTTCCCGAACCTAAGAGACCGGATGAGGTGGGACGAGTAGGAGATCCCAAATACTACAAATTCCATCGGGTTCTTTTTCATCCGATAGAAGATTGTTGAGTTCTTAAAGATCAGATCCAAAAGTTATTAAATGATGGTGTCATTGAAATAGACCCTCCTAAGCAACCTGTGGTCACCTCAAATCCGGTATTTTTAATAGTTTGAGAGATTCTTTGCCCGATAGCGGAGATCTCGCCAAGCATAGCCTATTCTAGTTCTAGCACCGGAAGAGCAATTTCAGAGGAAGAAAAAATCTCAAAATATGATGAAAGATATATTCAAGGAGAATGAAGCACTCCTGTTAGCCGAAGGAGTAGGAAGCGCCAAGGACGATGGATTGCTATGCAGGCGGCCCTTGAGACGAGGTTATATCAAAAAGAAAAGAATAAGCATCGTCAGAACGATCCGAAGAAAGTAGGCAGGGGGCAAAGACCAAAGAAAGAGCAAAGGAATTCAGACTCACCTAGTGAGTATATGGATTTCGTGTCTAAGTTTCCAATAACTCTCAAGGAGTTTATGCCACCTGAGTGAATGGACATCCCAGGCATTGAAAGCCTGTCATGTCAGGTAATTTAAGTGCTTGATGACTCGGCATATCCAAGTCACATAGCACCTACTCTCCCTATAGATGAGTAATGGGAAGCTCTCAAGATGAACAATGAAGCTTTGTATTCTGATCGAACAAAAAAAGAGTCTACGAACCAGGGGAAGAATTGAATGTCCAAGTTACTGATGATTTCGTAGAACTTGTGACAAAGGAAGAAATGGGGGAATTGCCTGAAGAAGTTGACAATAAAGAGGTGATGCCTTTATAGAGGAGGGTAGCTAAGGGTGTGGATGAAAAATGAGAGATAGACAGGCCACTTCACCTCAGGATACATCCAACGATGCACAAGAATCAGATTCCGACCAACTCTGGAACTCCAGAGAACCAAACAAGGCCTGCTTTTCCTCTCTTTAAGTACGGTTACCTATTTTCACATCCTGATTGGGTTAACAACATCTCTGATTTTCCAGGATATGTAATTCCCTATTTTCAAGTGTACGACAGAGAAGGAAAGCCATACGAACATTTGGTACTCTTCCTTCATCGATGTGGAGATAGAGCCAGAAGTGAGGCTTCAACAAAGCAGCAAGTGGTCATGGTTAATGAGCCATAAGCCAAGGTGACGATAAACGGTAGTTGCAGGTGGTGACTCTGAAGTGCGAGATGCTGAGCTTCGACCATTCCCGTCTGGTCTAATCGCATTTGAGGACTTCTAGTTCCTATCCGCGTTCAGCCTTACGGCGTGAAACGAATCTCCAGCATTGGTCACCATAAGGCGCATCGCGAAAAAGTGCATGACCAGATTGGAAGCACTGAGGTTAATTCGCAATGGGCTAACTCACCCAGCCATGATGCATGACAGAAGAGAGCGAGCACAAGACCGGGCACTCGATGAGCAAGGGAAAGCGACGGAACTCTATGAACAGGGGAATCTTTCTGTCATTGTTGTCCGGTCCTACCGTCGTCGAGATTGAAGGAGGGACCTCCGCTGGTAGTACCAATAGAGATGTGGGTCACTCTACCCAAGGGTGAATGTATCGGTTCTTGGGAGAATCAGCTATCGATGGAGGGTAGGGTCCCCCAGGGACGGAATCACTCGACTGAGAAGGCTATCACATATCCTATTGGGGTAGGGATAGGGCAAGACCTTTATGGTGTTAATCCTCGGGCAAGGTGGAGAATTTCATTCATATGGAACTCGGGCTCAGAGGTGGTGGTGTACGCAAGACCTCCATAGTCCTGGCTACCCCTTTTGAGTGTAGCGGCATTCCCTTTAGTATGGTTTCTGGCTTTCGTGCCACATACATTAATACATTGTCGTTACTAACGGGCGTAGACGGACCTTCCTTCCAACCAAGAAGGCTCCGTAACAGCGGGGAATCGACACTAACTATAAGATGTGTTGGTCGAATCCAATAGAGCTTATTCGACATAGAGGGAGGGAGGGGTGGTACGGTCAAGCTTCTTCCCCGGGGTCCGCTAATGAGTGGGAGGGGGTCCCCCAAGATCTCCTCTGGAAAGAATTGGAAGATCAAGAGATAAATACGATCAATTCAGCAGCTGATCCTGCAGAAACCTGGATTGGATTATTACCGTATCGTAGAGAGAGCCACCCGAACCTTTCAATTAAAACAGGAGCTGGGCGCCTGTCTTAATGAGTTATCAGAGAGGGATGGCTTTTGGCTTACGCCGGAGGGAAGGAAGGCATCGGTAGAACCGGTGGATCAAGCGGACCCAGCATCGTCAGTTCAATCGTACGAATGCCTCGTAAAGGCATTGGGTAGAGAGCGGAGGCACGGGTGGAGATAGAACCCGCTGCATAAGCTGTGGAGTACGAGTCACGGTAGAGACAAGTGCATTTGATCGAGTGAAGGCATCAGTAGGAGATTCGGTTGAAGCGGTTGAGCCACCACTAGCTTGGGGAAAACTAAGGTAGGAGCACCCTTTCGCGTCATAGCTGCGGACCTGCCTTGTATGGCCTCAATTAGGCCTAACTATTTGTAATCCCGGGTCTTCCCGAATCATCGAATGAACAAAATCTGAATTCTTTCACAGAGCCTTGAAACTAGAAACAGGTTTCGGCTGTGGTTTGAAAGAGTAAAAAAAAAGACCTGGAACTCAAAACACGAACAGCTTGACGGCTGGTGTTCGGCCGGACTCGAAAAGGTCTTTCCGGTTCTGGTTCTGCTTGCTTCTTGTTCCAACTCGAAAGCCTGACGGGCCGCTTCCTAGAAACCAACCCATTTTTAGCCAATCTTCCTAAAATAGCCAAAGAATATCTCGAAACTCCGGCCAGGAAGTTTCTTGTTGAAGGACGGACTCGTCAGAGCAGGAAGTCCAGTATTTTTTGACTCAAAGCAGGAACTAAACACAAAATCGCTATTGTCGAGCGAGATAGAACACGACACAAAAGCATTGGATTGTAATTGCAGTGGAATTCATTCACTTACGTTCACGCCTTATGAAATGATTAACCGATCAAAACAACACCTGCTGATAACAACCAGACCTGACCCAGCTTCAAAACGCTTATTAAGTAAAAAAAAGGCCCCTTCTTTATTAAGGGCCCGTTAGAGTCCGTCAGCTTGCTTGCTGGATTTTCAGCCCCCGGGCTTTGCCCAGGCCCTAACGGGGGCCAGCCGTTGCTTGCTCTTGCTGGCTTTTCAGCTATAGCCGTTGCTTGCTGGGGCCTTTAAGAGACAGGGGAGGAACGGCTTAAGGAGCTACCTTTCGGACTAGCTGCCTTACTCGGTTTGCGAGCCCTTCCCTTCCAGGCTTCTTAGGCTTCTGAGTTATAGCTTTGAACTCCTTATCCGAAAAGAGAGCAATGAAGGAAGCGAAAGCCCCTATCATACAGGCGACCAACCCGTCGATCCTAACCCTCTCCAGCGAAGACGAAAGAAGAAGAGGAAATGCCGCTCAAAGGAGAAATGCTGCCGGAAGAAAGGAAGACTCGAGTTTCTGGAAATGTTTCAAGAGGGAGAAGTTCATCCCATTTCATTTAGGCGAGAGGGATAATTAATATGGGAGAAGCGGGGAAGAGGAAAATTCAGAAAAAGAGAGAAAAGAGATAGAAAAGAAGAAGATTGAATAGATTATCCCGAACCTGCCTCCGCCGCCGTCGCACGAACCATTTACGATGGCCGCGTCTGGGTGGATTGTGGTGCTACCATTCCTTTAGGATACCTTTCGGCTTCAGTAGAAACTCTTCCCCCGTCAGTTTTGATAGATATTGATAATGTACGGTAACTCAACTTTGAGTATTGAATTTACTTTGTTGGTTGAGTGGAGTTACGGTAGTTCAATCTATAAAGGAAGGACAATCGATCGCACTTGGCTCAGAACCACCTAACGGTGGCTCTTTACTCCCTCAAGACTTGCTTCTTATTTTTCCTTCACCCCACCCCCACCCCTACCCCTACCCCTACCGAGACGAGGAGCTGTGAGCTGTGAGCTGCGAGCAAGGCAGCTCTGCTCCGGAAAGAAAAGAAGCCAGCAGGTCCTTTTCCGCTTGACCGCTAACTCATGAGCAAAGCCGCCTTTTGCCGCCCCTCATGCTGCATGAGCGGATCTTCACTAAAAGCCGGCTCTATTGGCGGATGGATAGCGCCCCTCACTCTGCCATGAGAACAGACGAAAGCCGCACTATCTCCTTGCAGCTTTGCCTGCCGCCCTTCGGTGGTATAGTAGGATGGATAGCAAAGCCGCCTTCGGCCCTTCGCGTCAGTAAGCCCCTCTTCGAGCCTCTACTGAATTCCGCTCGCCCCGGTCCGTCAGTAGCGTTGCGTTGACAAAGGCAACCTTTTGATTATGTCGTTACGGTTTGTTCCGGCTCGGTTGACTTTGTCAACGACACAAGCAAGGAGTTGACAAAGGAGAACAGCCCTGCCCTTGCTGTTAGTCTGCTACTTCCTTCGAGTTGACAAAGGTGAACAGCCCCCCTGTTGTTGATAGAGAGCTTACCGCCCCGCCCTTTATAGTCGCGAGAGAGCGTACCGTATGTTTATAGTCGCGACTGTTGTCATGGAAAAAGAGTTTGTTTTCTGTCAAAGAAGCATGCTTAACACAGCCCATAGCGTAAAGGCATTCGAGCCGCGTCTAAACTAAATTGACGGGTAAGGGCCCGTACTCTCTCTTCTGTAGATACGCTATCCCTTCCGGCTATGGTATGGGGGAAGGGAAGTGAGATCTACCGATTGATTTGATATTAGATGAGCGGCCGTACTATGATCGTTCGGGAGCACACTTTGGAGCCCCACGCGCTACACACAAGAAAGAATTGTTATGCGGTCGGTCAACTATTTCTGCAGGCAGCCTATCAAATCAGATCACGTATTCTATGATATGTCGTTCCGTCATGTACATGTATTCGGTCTGAGATTTGGATGTTCCTGCTCGTGCCCGGAGAGAGAATGGGCACGACCTCCCCTCTCCCCGTTCCACCGCCCAAAACAGGCCGGCCGTTCTAAGTTCCGGGTTTGGGTCGGATAGGACCAGACCAAATCGGCTGGATCTGTGGAATCTGAACGGATCAGATCCAATCGGATCTAATCGTAGCTTCGGGTTCAGGTGCCGTACCGCGGCCGGTGAGCAACTAAACTATCTCCTGAATCGTCTGAATCCGGGGAAGCTTCGGGTT